CAGTAACGGTATTTAATTATGAAGGTTAGCTGGGTAGCTGACCTTGTTAGTCCGTTCTTGGCAAGAGGGGAGAGCCTAATCTTTCTGTTTTTTCAATCAGATTTCCTCCGCTTAATGGATAACCATTTGTTATCAATGGAGAATTGCTTATCATCTTAAATTGAGGTGATTGGATTTGCACCAATGGAAACCATAAATTTCATACACAATAGAGGGATAGGGATATGATAGATTTTTTTATTTTTAGATAGTGAATGGAGTTTGTTTTTCCATTCTATCCTATTCATCGGTATTGATCATGGATACTGGAAAAATTGTTTTCTTTCTTTTGGGCTAGCTCATGATCTGAACGAGTCGCACATACACCCTAGTACATGTTCCTCGACGCTGAGGGCATCCCCCAAGAGCGGGGGATTTCGTGACATTTCGGATTGGCTGTCTTGTATTTCTAATAAGTTGTTTAATAGTTGGCATGTTGAATCATATCCATAATATGATGGGCTGGTTTAGATCGATCCTAACCAGATGATTATGAATTACTTCTAGTTAATATTCTATTAAATAAGTTTTAATAGATAGAATATTAAACTTGGTAAAATAAAAAGAGAAAATCTCAAATCACGGAGTTGGGCGAAATCCATGCTATTTTCATGCAACCGCTACAAGATCAACAATTCCATAAGCTTGGGCTTCTGTTGCTGACATAAAAACATCTCTTTCCATGTCTTCGGATACAACCCATAAAGGTTTACCCGTTCTTTGTACATAAACCCTTGTGAGGGTTTCACGCAGTTTCAGCAGTTCTTCCGCTTCCAGGATAAATTCTCCCGTTTGTGCCTCATAAAAAGAACTAGCAGGTTGATGGATCATTACCCTGATGATATAACATAATAAAAGGTTCCTCTATCTCGCATGATGAAAGGAAGAGAAAAGAAAGAAAGATAAAGAATAACAAGCAAAAAAAAGATAGAATTGAACAACCGTACAGGCATCTTTTGTGCGTTGCATACGGCTCTACAATCAAATTGACCCTTACCTTCCATCAAAGACAGAGAAAAATAGGATCTATCAGACCCATATCGGTAAATGATCAAATTACCACCCTTCCTTTCCAAGGAGTTTCAAAATACTATGATGGCTCCGTTGCTTTATATATTTATGATTTTTTTTGTCTGTGATTCAGCAATCCCAAAGTTTCTTTTTGAGCCGATCAAATAAAATAAGGAAAAAATAATCTTATTTTATTTTTTATTTTCGCACTCTTTCATAACATATGTTAAAAGTCCTCTAGTGTGAAAACAAAAAAGTTTGTGACGCTGAACTGGACTCCCGATAGATAAGATAAAATCGGAAATACCTTTAATCTCATACTACTCTTTCGATACATAATCTAATGTTTTGAAAAAACAATAAAAAACTTTCTCATATCGAATTCAAAGTGCCATGCTATTATTACTTAATATTCATATTTCATATGGCGAAGGCATAGTCTTTTTTTTTTTTCTCTCAAATAAAAACCTCATTGGCGCCAAGCGTGAGGGAATGCTAGACGTTTGGTAATTTCTCCTCCGACTAGGATAAAAGATCCCATTGAAGCGGCTAATCCCATGCATATTGTATGTACATCTGGTCGCACAAATTGCATAGTATCATAAATAGCTACTCCGGGTATTACCCATCCGCCAGGAGAGTTTATAAACAAATACAGATCTTTGGTATCATCCTCGATACTGAGATATACCATAAGACCAATAAGCTGATTCGATATTTCACTATCAACCTCTTGGCCTAAAAAAAGTAATCTTTCTCGATAAAGTCGGTTGATTAGGGTAAAGTTGTATCCCTTAGGAACCGTACATGCATCTTTTGACGCATACGGTTCAAAAAAAAAATTGCGAAAAAAAACGAATCAATGTGTAGATTCCAGTCCTCTTTCTTTTTTCATAGCAGGTTTCTAACGAAAGGACTTTTTCTTCGATTTTTCAATAAAGACGAGTTTTGACTCCTTTCCTTATAATAAAAAAAAGAATTCACTAAACTTATCGAATTAACTTCTCATTGATGTATTGTTTCATCGAGATCCAATCCAAATCACGATGTAATTTTCTTGTTCTTGAATGGGCCTCGTTAATCTTTTTAGGTTTATGCTCTACTCCGGGTAAAGATCCGCCCGATTTCTATTTGCACATATAGGACAAATGCTCTCATTACCATTTCTTTTTGTTATGACTTTCTTTTTTTTTCAATTCATTTCATGCCTTCCGCCAAATATTTGATGTATTCATCCATTCGATTGATTAACATTGATTAATTGAGACCGCTTCTCTTTCCAAACGGGATCTCTTTACAAATAGGAATTATTTATGATACAAGTAGTAATCATAGATATATTACCAATTGGGTTTTTCTAAACGGAGCCTGGATACTTCATTTTATTAGCCCAACCAACCCAACCATAAATCATTCTAATTGATAATAGTAATCTGAATCCCCCCCAAAA